CCAGTAATTACCGTTCGTTCTATTAATTGAATTGCAATTAAACTCGGCCCAATCTTTTACTAAAAAGATTGAGCCGAATATATTACAAAGATACTATTGGATACTATTGTATATATTTGTATATCTTTTTTAGTGTATATATTTGTATATATTTTTGATTAGATTTTTGATTTTATATATATTTCTATTTTATATATTTATTATTAATTATTATTTATTTTGATTTTCTATTTTATAGATAACTATTTATCTAGATATACGAGATCTTAAATACAAAATAGAAGACGAAACAACTTAAAAGTTTCTATTGTTAAGTTGGATGCACAATTAATCCTATGGATCGTTAGGATTGGTGTATTCTTTTCTATCTCGTAGGTTCGGATCCTGGGTCGAGCTAAATATCACAACTTTTGTTTTGTTACCCATCCTGTATATTGCCCTTTCCTTTCGTTTCGTGTTGGAATAGAAACTTATTAGTATTTAAGTAGACGAGATTTTACGAAAAAAGTTCTTCAGATTCATAGGAGAGAACAACTATTTTGTTTTTCGATGTGAATTTGACACAACAGGGGGTAAACTACTAAAAAAATTAAATAAATTGTTTATTTGTATTTTCTTTTTTTTTTTTTTTATTTCAAGATTTTTTCAATTCTATTTCAATTCTATAATATTCAATTCTATAATATTCAATTCTATTATTATAGAATTGAATATTATAGAATTGAGTTCCAGCACATATAGTGACATATCATATATAGTGAAACGATACTCTGGGTTCCCAAGAAAAAAGAAAAAGAATCGTTTTTTTTAATATCCACTCACTTGTTATTATTATTAGTTAATAATCCTAGTGATTGGATTTATATGCTTATTGTGATAGGAAATGAAATATTCAAAAGATATTTTTCATCGAATGACTATTCATCTAGTGTATTTTCATGTAAATAGAGGCAAGAAAGCTCTATGGAAAAATGGTGGTTCAATTCGATGTTGTTTAATAGGGAGTTAGAATACAGGTGTGGGCTAAGTAAATCAAAGGATAGTGATAGTTTTGGTCCTATTGAAAATACCAGTGTAAGTGAAGACCCAATTCTAACTGATATGGATAAAAACATTCAGAGGTGGAGTGATAGTGACAATTCTAGTTACAGTAATGTTGATTATTTAGTCGGCGTTGAGAACATTCGGAATTTCATATCTGATGACACTTTTTTAGTTAGGGATAGTAATAGGGACAGTTATTCCATATATTTTGATATTGAAAATCAAATTTTTGAGATTGATAATGATCATTCTTTTCTAAGTGAACTAGAAAGTTTTTTTTATAGTTATAAGAATTTCAGCTATCTGAATAATGTATCTAAGAGTGACGATCCCGACTATGATCATTCCATGTATGATACTAAATATAGTTGGAATAATCACATTAATAATTGCATTGACAGTTATCTTCGTTCTCAAATCTGTATTGAGGGTTACATTTTAGGTGATAGTGATAAATACAATGACAGTTACATTTATAGTTACATTTGTGGTAAAGGCAGAAATATTAGTGAAAGAGGGAATTCCAGTATAATAACTCGCACGAATGCTACGAGTGATAGTGATTTAACTAGAAGAGAAAGTTCTAATGATCTAGAGGAAACTAAAAAATACAGACATTTGTGGCTTCAATGCGAAAATTGTTATGGATTAAATTATAAGAAAGTTTTGAAATCAAAAATGAATATTTGTGAACACTGTGGATATCATTTGCAAATGAGCAGTTCAGATAGAATCGAACTTTTGATTGATCGAGGTACTTGGAATCCGATGGATGAAGACATGGTTTCGGGGGATCCCATTGAATTTCATTCAGAAGAGGAACCTTATAAAGATCGTATTTATTCTTATCAAAGAAAGACAGGATTAACTGATGCTGTTCAAACAGGCACAGGTAAACTAAACGGTATTCCCGTAGCAATTGGGGTTATGGATTTTCAGTTTATGGGGGGTAGTATGGGATCCGTAGTAGGTGAGAAAATCACCCGTTTGATCGAATATGCTGCCAATCAATTTTTACCTCTTATTCTAGTATGTGCTTCTGGAGGAGCACGTATGCAAGAAGGAAGTTTGAGCTTGATGCAAATGGCTAAAATATCTTCTGCTTTATATGATTATCAAGCAAATAAAAAGTTATTCTATGTCTCGATCCTTACATCTCCTACTACTGGTGGGGTGACGGCTAGTTTTGGTATGTTGGGGGATATCATTATTGCCGAACCCAATGCTTACATTGCATTTGCGGGTAAAAGAGTAATTGAGCAAACATTGAATAAAACAGTACCTGAAGGTTCACAAGCGGCTGAATATTTATTCCATAAGGGCTTATTTGATTCAATTGTACCGCGTAATCCTTTAAAGGGCGTTCTTAGTGAGTTATTTCAGCTCCATGCTTTCTTTCCTTTGACTCCAAATTAAATCAAGTAGAGCTTTAAATTATTCAATTTTGTGATTATTTATATTAATATTAATATTAAAATAATATTAATATTAAAATGAATAAATAAATATAAAAATAGAATATAATAATTAATTATTTTTTTATTTTTTTCGATTATACTATATTTATAAATTTATAATATAATTATACTATTCTAAAATTCATTCTAAAATGAAATATTACTATTTGATTTTTTTTATTATATTAAAAATTCTAATTAATATTTCATTTATATTAATAATTTCTTATATATACTCATACTCATTTAGATATACTTAGTAGAATTCCATATCGAATTCTATATAGAATTCTATATAGATTTCTATATGAAAATCTACTTGGTATAAGTATATATGAATTCTAGTGATTATAAAATCTCTTTATAACAATATAAAAATATAAAAATAACAGGTAAAAATCTTAATAGAACAATAACAAAAAACTAAAAAAATAACAGGTACAAATATTAAATCGAGGTACCCATTCTATGACAACTCTCAGCAACTTACCCTCTATTTTTGTGCCTTTAGTAGGCCTAGTATTTCCGGCAATTGCAATGGCTTCTTTATTTCTCCATGTTCAAAAAAACAAGATTTTTTAGATACGGACAGCAGTAGGGACAAATCTCATCTATTTTTTTTTTAGATCTAGAAGCAATTCGATGAATTACTCCTAAAGGTTTACATAAAAATAGTGCTAGTTGATGAGAGTTACTTCGCAAACAAGGAAAAGTAAAATAAAATTCATTTGGTTGGGTTATTTTCCCAATTCAAAAAAATACAACTGGATCTAATATGGGTTGGCGATCAGAACGTATATGGATAGAACTTATAACGGGGTCTCGAAAAACAAGTAATTTCTGCTGGGCCGTTATCCTTTTTTTAGGTTCATTAGGGTTCTTATTGGTTGGAACTTCGAGTTATCTTGGTAGGAATTTGCTATCTTTATTTCCGTCTCAGCAAATTCTTTTTTTTCCACAAGGGATCGTGATGTCTTTCTATGGAATCGCTGGTCTCTTTATTAGCTCTTATTTGTGGTGTACAATTTCGTGGAATGTAGGTAGTGGTTATGATCGATTCGATAGAAAAGAGGGAATAGTGTGTATTTTTCGTTGGGGATTTCCTGGAAAAAATCGTCGTATCTTTCTCCGATTCCTTATGAAAGACATTCAGTCCATCAGAATAGAAGTTAAAGAGGGTATTTATACTCGTCGTGTCCTTTATATGGAAATCAGAGGACAGGGGGTCATTCCCTTGACTCGTACTGATGAGAATTTGACTCCACGAGAAATTGAACAAAAAGCGGCAGAATTGGCCTATTTCTTGCGTGTACCAATTGAAGTATTTTGAAAAAAAATGAACTGAAAAATGAATGCTTTCTTAAAAAAAAAAACGGAAAAAATTCTTGAATTCTTTTTTGGAAATATTTGATATTTTGAATTTTGATAGAAAGGGTGTTTTTTCGTTTCGAAATCCAACTAATATTCATTACTTGAAGTGCTCTTTCATGCATTCATCGAAAGGGGCAATTGCTTCGAATTTTAGCAATTGATATCTTTGGAAACAATATTTTTTTCTTCATTCGAATTGGAAGCAGACTCTTTCTTTTTCTTATTCTATTTGTGTATTCTTTCTAAATTCAAGAACTAACTCCCGAATTGCAAATAAAAAAAAACGTGAGAATAGATTTATAGGCTCTATGACTTGTAATAGAACTTATGCTTGATAGAAATATTCTTATCATATAGAGTTGACGAATGAGGTGAAGCTGACTTCATTAAAGACGAAAAATGGCAAAAAAGAAAGCATTCATTCCCCTTCTATATCTTACATCTATAGTCTTTTTGCCCTGGTGGATCTCTTTCTCATTTAAGAAAAATATGGAATCTTGGGTTACTAATTGGTCAAATACTAGGCAATCCGAAATTTTCTTGAATGATATTCAAGAAAAGAGTATTCTAAAAAAATTCATAGAATTAGAGGAACTGTTACTCTTGGATGAAATGATAAAGGAATACCCGGAAACACGTCTACAAAACCTTCGTATCGGAATCTACAAAGAAACGATCCAATTGATCAAGACGCACAACGAAGATCGTATGAATACGATTTTGCACTTCTCGACAAATATAATCTGTTTCGTTATTTTAAGTGGTTATTCTATTCTAGGTAATCAAGAACTTATTATTCTTAACTCTTGGGTTCAAGAATTCCTATATAACTTAAGCGACACAATAAAAGCTTTTTCTATTCTTTTATTAACTGATTTATGTATAGGATTCCATTCGACCCATGGTTGGGAACTAATGATTGGTTCTGTTTATAAAGATTTTGGATTTGCTCATAATGATCAAATTATATCCGGTCTTGTTTCCACTTTTCCAGTCATTCTAGATACAATTTTGAAATATTGGATTTTCCGTTATTTAAATCGTGTATCTCCGTCACTTGTAGTGATTTATCATTCAATGAATGACTGAAAAAAGGATCCACTGATCCAATTATAAAGTTTGTTATTTTGTACAAAAGCTAACCATTCCAAAATTGACTTATTCTTTTCTTTTTCTTTCTACTCATCCAGGGGATTCCTCCTATATTCCAGTAAAATTCTTTCAGTACATAGCAGAATCATGGATAGGGAACTGTACCAGTGACCAACCTAATTTTATTGTAGAACTTTTCAGGATCAATGATTGGACCATGCAAACTAGAAATTACTGTTCTTGGATAAAGGAAGAGATTACTCGATCAATTTCCGTATCGCTCATGATATATATAATAACTCGAGCACCCATTTCAAATGCATATCCCATTTTTGCACAGCAGGGTTATGAAAATCCGCGAGAAGCAACTGGCCGTATTGTATGTGCCAATTGCCATTTAGCTAATAAGCCCGTGGATATCGAGGTTCCACAAGCGGTACTTCCTGATACTGTATTTGAAGCAGTTGTTCGAATTCCTTATGATATGCAAGTGAAACAAGTTCTTGCTAATGGTAAAAAGGGGGCTTTGAATGTGGGGGCTGTTCTTATTTTACCGGAGGGGTTTGAATTGGCTCCCCCCGATCGTATTTCGCCTGAGATTAAAGAAAAGATAGGTAATCTGTCTTTTCAAAGCTATCGTCCCACTAAAAAAAATATTCTTGTGATAGGCCCTGTTCCTGGTCAGAAATATAATGAAATAACCTTTCCTATTCTTTCCCCCGATCCCGCTACTAAGAGAGATGTTCACTTCTTAAAATATCCAATATATGTAGGCGGGAACAGGGGAAGGGGGCAGCTTTATCCCGACGGGAGCAAGAGTAATAATAATGTTTATAATGCTACAGCAGCAGGTATAGTAAACAAAATCATACGAAAAGAAAAGGGGGGATATGAAATAACTATAGTAGATGCATCGGATGGCCGCGAAGTGATTGATATTATACCTCCAGGACCAGAACTTCTTGTTTCAGAGGGTGAATCTATCAAACTTGATCAACCATTAACGAGTAATCCCAATGTGGGTGGATTTGGTCAGGGGGATGCGGAAATAGTACTTCAAGATCCGTTACGTGTCCAAGGTCTCTTGTTCTTCGTGGCATCTGTTATTTTGGCACAAATCTTTTTGGTTCTTAAAAAGAAACAGTTTGAGAAGGTTCAATTATCTGAAATGAATTTCTAGGTCCGCGGATTTATCAACATATTAAGTTCGTAAAAATAACGAAATTTTTTTGTTGATAATTATGTAATTCTGTATAATCAAAAGATTATGAAAAGCCCCTTGCTTGTTTCTATTCTTTTTCTACCATATTTAGAGAATTCACCGCAGTACTAGTCAGTCATAGTATGTATATTGTGAAGAAGACTATTTGACTTTACCTATTTTTTGTTTCTTTTTTTTTCACCCCCAAGAAATTGGAGCACTATAATTATGTCACTGTTTTCGGATTTCAATGTCATAGAATATAAATATATTCAATTAATATTTTTAATAGTTTTTGTTTTTCTATTTGACTATAAGAAAATTCAACTCGATACTAAACAGAAGATAAATAAACGGAGAATATTAAGCACAGTATAAATAGAAATTGGAAAAACGGGATTCTAGGAGGGATTATTTGTCTTCCTAGAACCCTTCTTGTTTGTGTCGAAATATTCTCCAAAATATTTTCATATACCAAATATTTTCATATAATAATGCCTATTGATCTCGTTCGTCAAAGAATCCTATCCCCCATTCTTAGTTTAGATTTTTTCCGAGTTTTTATTAGAACCTTTATGACATAATGACATATAATATTTTTTATTTATTGCATAGAACATATAAGCATATAACATATAAGAAGTAGTAGAGTAGTCGACAAACAAAAAAGAGAGGGAATTTTATTGAACAAATAGGATTTCTTCAAAAAATATTAGATACTCCAATTTCAAATAAGATTCTTTTAGCATAGAAAGGGTTCGCTTCGCATGATATGTGATCAAAAATATATAGAAAAAAAATATAAAATAAAAATAAATAGATATATATATTATATATAATAAATATATATATAATATAATTAATATATTACTATTACAATTTATTACAATACAATATATTTAATACAATATAGATTTTAATACAATATATTTACCATTTTAATTACATTTTCTATTTATTATTTTATTTATTTTTAGTTTAGATTTCTTTTCTATTTATATTTATTTTTGTTTGTGCCGCCCAGAAAAAGGAAATCAAGTGATTCCTTCTTTGTTTTCCTTTCGTTTTCTTTATTTTAACTTTCAAAGTATTGACAGATATTATCGAGGAAGAGATGTTTTGAATCAATTAATGAAATTCATTTTTCAAAAATATCATCAGAAAAAAAAATGAAATGGAGTTTTTTGAAACATCGGAAAAAGTTTTCTATTTTGTCATTTATACGAATAAAAAATCTTATGATTATTAAGAACTCAACAGGACCCCCTCTTTCTTTGCTTTGACGAGAGGGGGTCCTGTTGAGTTCTTAATAATCATTTCGAAAATTCAGTTCAG